AAATGAATATTTGTGAGCAGTGTGGATATCATTTGAAAATGAGCAGTTCAGATAGAATCGAACTTTTGATTGACCCGGGCACTTGGGATCCTATGGACGAAGATATGGTCTCCATGGACCCCATTGAATTTCATTCAGAGGAGGAACCTTATAAAGATCGTATTGATTCTTATCAACAAAGAACAGGTTTAACTGAAGCTGTTCAAACAGGCATAGGTCAATTAAATGGTATTCCCATAGCAATTGGGGTTATGGATTTTCAGTTTTTGGGGGGTAGTATGGGATCTGTAGTAGGCGAGAAAATCACTCGTTTGATCGAGTATGCTACTAATCGATCTCTACCTGTTATTATTGTGTGTGCTTCCGGAGGAGCACGTATGCAAGAAGGAAGTTTGAGCTTGATGCAAATGGCTAAAATATCTTCTGCTTCATATAATTATCAATCAAATAAAAAGTTATTCTATGTATCAATCCTTACATCCCCTACAACTGGTGGAGTAACGGCCAGTTTTGGTATGTTGGGAGATGTCATTATTGCTGAACCTAACGCGTACATTGCTTTCGCAGGTAAAAGAGTAATTGAACAAACATTGAATAAAACAGTACCCGACGGTTCACAAGCAGCTGAGTATTTATTCCATAAGGGCTTATTCGACCCAATCATACCGCGTAATCTTTTAAAAGGCGTTCTGAGTGAGTTATTTCAGCTACACGGTTTTTTTCCTTTGAAAAATAGATATATATAATATAGAAATAGAACGAAAATATTAAAATCTAGAAAAAATAGAAGTGATTTCTATGCCTTGCCTACCAAGAACTTCCATTTTTTATTAGAAATCTAATCCCTTTTTGTTGGGTTGAATTAGTTTAGTTAGAGTCGCGAACTTATAATAAACTCTTTATCTTTAATAAAAAAAAAACTCTTTATTTTATTAGTAAGATAGAAAGAGTATTAAGGACGGGAGAATTCATAAAATTTCTTAAACTTAAAGTGGGTTGTCATACATATTCGTGTAGAAAGATGAATAGGTACACTAAATTTTCATTTAGTTCTCATTCCTTGTACTTATTAAGTACTTAATTTAGTTCTCATTCCTTGTACTTATTAAGTACTTAATATTATTTATCTTAATATTATTTATAATAATTATAATATAATAGATGTACTTATGATATCTTTATATTTATAATAGATACAAATATTAAATTGAGGTACCCGTTTTATGACAGATCTTTACTTACCTTCTTTTTTTGTCCCTTTAGTGGGCCTAGTATTTCCGGCGATTGCAATGGCTTCTTTATTTCTTCATGTACAAAAAAATAAGATTGTCTAGACCTGATGGGGCCAACCAGATATTTTTTTTGGTACAGATATTTGTTTAGTGTAATGCGGTATGATATGTGCCTTTTTTCCGAATACAAATGAAAGAACTGTTATGCATGCGGATACATGATATCCGTATAAATCCATGTATATACGGGTTATAAAAACGATCGGCAAATATTTTTATAATAGAAAGTCAATGTATCTAACCAATTACTCCTAAGGGTTCATATCAGAATAGTTTTAGTTGATGAAAGTTACTTTGGCATCAAGAAAAGTAAATTTTTTTTCTGAATTCCAATCGAATGCAATCGGATCTAGTATAGTATGAACTGGCGATCAGAACATATATGGATAGAACTTATAACAGGGTCTCGAAAAGCAAGTAATTTTTTCTGGGCCTTTATTCTTTTTTTAGGTTCACTAGGATTCTTAGTGGTTGGAATTTCTAGTTATCTTGGTAGGAATCTGATACCTGGATTTCCTTCTCAACAAATTATTTTTTTTCCACAAGGGATCGTGATGTCGTTCTATGGGATTGCGGGTTTATTCATTAGTTCCTATTTGTGGTGCACAATATCGTGGAATGTAGGTAGTGGTTATGATCGATTCGATAGAAAAGAAGGAATAATGTGTATTTTTCGTTGGGGATTCCCCGGAATAAATCGTCGCATTTTCCTTCGCTTCTTTATGAAAGATATCCAATCAATCAGAATGGAGGTTAAAGAGGGTCTTTTTCCTCGTCGTATTCTTTATATGGAAATCAGAGGCCAAGGAACCATCCCCTTGACTCGTACTGATGAGAATTTGACTCCACGAGAAATTGAACAAAAAGCTGCCGAATTGGCCTATTTCCTGCGCGTACCAATTGAAGTTTTTTGAATTTTTATCAAAAGGAACAAATTCGTTCGGATTTATCCAATTGAGATATTCGGAAATCCCATTTACTTAGAATTTACTTATTCTATTATAAATATATATATTTCATCCGAAACGGGATCCTTAATTCTATTTCTATATTCTTTTTTCTAGATCTAAGGACTACATTTTTACAAAAAACTGGGAATAGATCCATAGGTTCGATACCTTGTTATAGAACTCGTGCTTTAGAGAAATATAAGATCAGATAAAGTTGACAAATGAAGCAGTTCATTAACAATTCACAGAAAAAAAAATGAAAAAAAAGAAAACATTGGCTTCCCTCGCGTATCTTGCATCTATAATATTTTTGCCCTGGTGGATCTCTCTCTCATTTCAAAAAAGTCTGGAACCTTGGATTATTCATTGGTGGAATACTAGGCAATCCGAAAATTTTTTGAATGATATTCAAGAGAAAAATGTTTTAGAAAAATTCCTAGAATTAGAAGAACTATTCTTGTTGGATGAAATGATAAAAGAATACCCAGAGACACATATAAAAAAGCTTCGTATAGGAATACACAAAGAAACGATACAATTGGTCAAAACACATAATGAATATCATCTCCATATCATTTTGCATTTGTCGACAAATATAATCTGTTTTACTATTCTAAGTGGTTATTTTATTCTGGGTAATGAAGAACTTGTTATTCTGAATTCTTGGATTCAGGAATTCTTCTATAACTTAAGTGACACAATAAAAGCTTTTTCTATTCTTTTAGTTACTGATTTATGGATTGGATTTCACTCAACCCATGGTTGGGAACTAATGATTGGTTCGATCTACAATGATTTTGGATTGGCTCATAATGAGCAAATTATATCTGGTCTTGTTTCCACTTTTCCAGTTATTCTAGATACAATTGTGAAATATTGGATCTTCCGTTTTTTAAATCGCGTATCTCCTTCGCTTGTAGTCATTTATCATTCAATGAATGAATGATAAACTTATTTGATTTCCTGATATCAATCAAAAAGTTTTTTCGCGTAAAAAAAGGGCATTTTTTATTTTTCTCATTCTTTATACTTTTCAAAGCCTTCGTCCTGTTTTCGTCGAATTTTTTCAGTACAATGGCAGACTCGTGGATAGGGAACTATACTAGCTACCTATCTAATTTATTGTAGAAATTCCGGGATCAATGATTGGATCATGCAAAATAGAAATACTTTTTCTTGGGTAAAGGAACAGATGACTCAATTTATTTCTGTATCGATCATGATATATGTAATAACTCGAGCATCTATTTCAAATGCGTATCCCATTTTTGCGCAGAAAAGTTATGAAAATCCACGAGAAGCAACCGGGCGAATTGTATGCGCCAATTGCCATTTAGCTAATAAGCCTGTGGATATTGAAGTTCCGCAAGCTGTACTTCCTGATACTGTATTTGAAGCAGTTGTTCGAATTCCTTATGATATGCAAGTGAAACAAGTCCTTGCTAATGGTAAAAAAGGGGCTTTGAACGTGGGGGCTGTTCTTATTTTACCCGAGGGATTCGAATTAGCCCCCACCGATCGTATTTCTCCCGAGGTGAAAGAAAAGATAGGAAATTTGTCTTTTCTGAGTTATCGTCCTAATAAAAGAAATATTCTTGTGATAGGTCCTGTTCCAGGTCAAAAATATAGTGAAATCGTCTTTCCCATTCTTTCCCCCGACCCTGCTACAAAGAAAGACGTTAACTTCTTAAAATATCCTATATATGTAGGTGGGAACAGGGGAAGGGGTCAGATTTATCCTGATGGGAGCAAGAGTAACAATACAGTCTATAATGCTACATCCGCGGGTATAGTAAGCAAAATAGTACGTAAAGAAAAGGGGGGATATGAAATAACCATAGTTGATGCATCGGATGGTCACCAAGCGGTTGATATTATACCTCCAGGGCCAGAACTTCTTGTTTCAGAGGGTGAATCTATCAAGCTTGATCAACCATTAACAAGCAATCCTAATGTAGGGGGGTTTGGTCAGGGAGATGCAGAAATAGTGCTTCAAGATCCATTACGCGTCCAAGGCCTTTTGTTCTTCTTGGCATCTGTTATTTTGGCACAAATTTTTTTGGTTCTTAAAAAGAAACAGTTTGAAAAGGTTCAATTATATGAAATGAATTTCTAGATCCAGAAATTCCTTACCATCAAGTTGATAAAAAGCGCCGAATTCTTGTTGATCAAAAAAATAAAATATGTATTTCTATAAACTTCCTTAAATCTACTTTGCTTTGTTTTTTGTTTATAGTATTTTTGCGAGATCTATGGAAGTCATTACTTGTATTCCATTTTTAGTACTAGGCACTAGCCAATAGGTATACAAAAACAAAGGAAGAAGATACAAGACAAGGACTGGATAAATGAAATGAAAGGAACAGGTACCTCTAGGAAGGATTATAAGTCTTCCTAATCTTCTATTCGACACAAGAAAAGGTGGAACTCCTTTTTCTTGTGTCGTCTTGTATCGAAATAATAATGCTTTTTCTCTTGTTCACCAAAGATTAATATTTCTTCTTTTCCGGATATATCGGAAATCTTTTGTTTAGATTCATACATTCATTATTTTAAATAAATAAAAACATAAGAAATAAGAAGTAGTAGACAAACAAAAAGTTTTAGAGGGGAGTCATTCATTGAGTAAATGGAGCTTCTTCTTCTATTATTCAATTAACTTCCACTTTTAATTTATATTATTTATTTTTCAATATTACTAAAAATTTACTTGTTTGGTTGAAAAGCGGCGCGGATTAGAATCTATTTTTACGCATAC